ATTAGACTTTCGCTTTCAAGAGACATGGTATAACCATAGCACTGTTTATGACAATGACATTTCTGATTCTTATGGGGATCAAGAAGATTGGGAGTTGGAAATACTTAAACTTAAAGATAAGCAACTATTCTGGTTTGAAAAACCTCTTGTTACTCTTCTTTTCGACTATCAACGATGGAACCGGCCATTGCGGTATATAAACAACAACGATCGATTTCCAAATGCTGTAAGAAATGAAATGTCCCAATATTTTTTTGATACATCAAAAAGGGATGGAAACAAAATAATATCTTTCACATATCCACCAAGTTTGTCGATTTTTAATGAAATGATACAAAAAAAAATATTTTTGTCCACGACAGAAAAACTATCTCCCGAAGGCCTGTATAATCATTATAATTATTGGATTTATGCTAATGAACAAAAAAAGTATAACTTGAGCAATGAGTTCATAAATCGAATAGAAGCTCTAGACAAGGGATCTCTTGTTCTGGATGTGCTCGAACAAAAGAACCGATTGTGCAATGATGAAAATGAACAAGAATGCTTACCTAAAATGTATGATCCTTTTTTGAACGGACCATATCGTGGAAGAATCAAAAAATATTATTTACATTCAATTAGGAATGATTCCATCACTTCGACAGGCGATTCCGTAGAAACAGTTTGGATAAATAGGATTCATGATATCCTTCCTACTTACCGAGAATTTGGACACAAAATGAATATATTTGATGGAGAATCATTATCTACAGACATTGGTGATTCATTGATCTCAATCGGTGAATTAGCCGAAGAATCAGCATCCAGTTTGAAACTACTTGCTTTATTAGCAGAACAAAGAGGAATTGATTCAGAAAACAAAATGAGATATTTGAGCTTTCCATTCGATAGAGTTACAACTGATCCGAATAATCAAACAATTAGGAATGAAGCCATTGGACTTGAAGAAATCGGGAAAAGGGTGCCCCGATGGTTATACAGATTGACCGAAGATTTAGAAGAACAGGAGGACGAAGATTTGGAAGAATCCACAGAGGATCATGGTATTCGTTCAAGAAAAGCCAAACGTGTGATAATTTTTGCTGATAATGATAACAATACCAATACTAATACTCATACTAGTACCGAGAATACTATTAATAGTGATCAAGGAGAAGAGTTGACTTTGCTACGTTACTCACAAAAATCAGATTTTCGTAGGAATCTAATCAAAGGATCGATGCGTGCTCAAAGACGTAAAACAGTTACTTGGGAAATGTTTCAAATAAATGTCCATTCTCCCCTTTTTTTGGACAGAATAGACAAAACATTTTCTTTTTCTTTTGATATCTCAAGAATGATGAATCTCATTTTTAGGAATAGGATTGGGAAAGATCCAGAATTTCAAACTTCAGATTCTGAGAAGGCGAGGGTAAAAGAGGAAGATAAAAAAGAGGAACATAAAAAAAAGGAGGATGAACGGATAACAATAGCAGAACTTTTTGATACTATTATATTTGCTCAAGCAATAAGAGGTTCTATGCTAGTAATCCAATCGATTCTTAGAAAATACATCATATTGCCTTCATTGATAATAGCCAAAAATATTGGCCGTATGCTATTATTTCAATTCCCCGAGTGGTACGAGGATTGGAAGGCGTGGAGTAAAGAAATGCATGTTAAATGCACCTATAATGGTGTTCAATTATCAGAAACAGAATTTCCAAAAGACTGGTTAACAGACGGTATTCAGATAAAGATCCTATTTCCTTTCTGTCTGAAACCTTGGCGTAGATCTAAGCTAGGATCCCATCATATAGATCGAATAAAAATAAAGAAGAAAGAAAAAAAAGACAATTTTTGTTTTTTAACGATCTGGGGAATGGAAGCTGAACTACCTTTCGGTTCTCCCCGAAAAAGGCCTTCCTTTTTTAAACCCATTTGGAAAGAATTCCAACAAAAAATTACAAAAGTGAAAAAAAAAAGGTTTCTATTTCTAAGATTTTTCAAAAAAAGAACAAAAGGGTTTCTAAAGATATCAAAAGAAAAAACAAGATGGGTTATCAAAATAGTTCTATTTATAAAAAAAAAAATGAAAGAACTTACAAAAGAAACCCTAATCGTTTTATTTGGACTGAGGAAAGTATATGAACCAAATGAAAATAGAAAAGATTCCATAATCAGCGATAAAATCACCCCGGAATCATCTCTTAGAGTTGGATCCATGGATTGGACAAATTATTCACTGACAGAAAAAAAAATGAAGGATCTAGCTGATAGGACAACTCCAATCAGGGATCAAATAGAAAGGATCACAAAAGACAAGAAAGATAATTTTATAACTCCAAATATAAATATTAGTCCTAACGAGAGAAGTTGTGGTGATAAAAGACCAGAATTACAGAAACATATTTGGAAGGTATTCAAAAAGGGAAGTGCCCGATTAATCCCGAAATGGAACTATTTTATGAAATCTTTTATTCAAAGAATATGCATAGATATCTTTCTATATGCCATTAACATGCCCAGGGTCAATGCCCAACTTTTCCTTGAATTAAGAATTAGAAAAAAAATGATCGATAAATACATTTACAATGATGAAACAAATCAAAATACAATTCATTTTATTTCGACTATCAAATCGCTTTCTAATATTACTAATATTAGTAATTCTAATATTAGTAATAATAATTCACAGATTTATTGTGACTTATCTTCTTTGTCCCAAGCATATGTATTTTATATATTATCACAAACCCAAGTTTTAAACAAGTATTACTTGAAATCCCTATTTCAACATGACAGAGAATACCCTTTTATTAAGGATAAAATAAAGGACTATTTTTTGACACGAGGAATATTTCATTCTGAATCAAGATATAAGCAACTGCCGAATTGTAGAATGAATGAATGGAAAAATTGGTTAAGGGGTCATTATCAATATAATTTATCTCATACTAGATGGTCTCGATTAGTACCGCGAAAGTGGCGAAATGGGGTCAATCAACACCATAGGATTAAAAAAAAAAACTCAAAAAAATGGGATTCATATGAAAAAGACCAATTAATTCATTACGAGAAAGATAATTCTTATGCAGTGGATTCATTACCGAGTCCTAAAAAAAAAATGGAAAAACATTACAAATATGATCTTTTATCACATAAATATATTAATTATGGATATAGGAAGGACTCATATATTTATGGATCGCCATTACAAATAAACGGGGATCGAGAGATTCCATACAATTACAACACACATAAATCCGAACCTTTTTATGTACCAGGCGATATAGCTATTAGCGATTATCTAGGAGAGGAATATATTATCAGTACGGATAAAAATCCGGATAGAAAATATTTGGATTGGAGAATCATCCATTTTTGTCTTAGAAACAATAAAAATATCAATATTGAGACCTGGGGCAATATGAATACCGAGATCGACGCTAATAAAAATACTAAGATTGGGACTAATAATTATCAAATAATTAATAAGAAAGGGATATTTTATCTCACGACTCATCAAGAAATTAACCCGAGAAATCAAAAAAAGAACCTTTTTGATTGGATGGGAATGAATCAAGAAATCCTATATCGTCCTAGATCAAATCTTAAATCTTGGTTCTTCCCAGAATTTATGCGACTTTATGAGGCATATAAGACGAAACCTTGGATCATACCAACCCAATTACTTATTTTCCATTTTGATGGAAATCAAAAAAAAGATCTTCATATATCATCTAATCAAAAAGAACATCTTGAATTAGAGACTCAGAACCAAGAAGAAAAAAAACGACAGGACAAAAAAAATCCTGGATCAGATGCACAAAACCAAAAAGATGTTGAAGAGGATTCAACGCGATCAGACAGTAAGAAACGTAGCAAGAAAAAGAAACCCAAGAGCAAAAGCAATAAGGAAGCGGAACTAGACTTCTTCCTGAAAAGATATTTTCTTTTTCAATTGAGATGGGACGACCCCTTGAATCAAAAAAGGATCAATAATATCAAGGTATATTGTCTCCTACTTAGGTTGATGGATCCAAAAGAAATTGCCCTAGCCTCTATTCAAAGGGGAGAAATGTGCCTGGCTGCAATGAAGATTCAGAAGGATCTAGCCGTTACAGAATTGATAAAAAAGGGAATATTGATTCTCGAACCGGTTCGTCTGTCTATTAAATGGGATGGACAATTTATTATGTATCAAACCATAGGTATTTCCTTGGTACATAAGAGTAAGCACAAAACTAATCGAAGATGCCGAGAAAAAAGATATGTTGATGAGAATTATTTCGATATATCCATTGAACAACATGGAAAGATGCTTGTGAATAGAGACAAGAAGAATCATGATTTGCTTGTTCCTGAAAATATTCTATCTCTTAGACGTCGTAGAGAATTGAGAATTCTAATTCGTTTCAATTCCGAAAATAGGAACATTGTGAATAGAAATCCAGTATTTTTGAATGGGAATGGCTCACATAACTGTGAGCAATTTGTGGATAGGGACAAGCATCTTGATACAGATACAAATAAATTCATTAAATGGAAATTGTTTATTTGGCCCAATTATCGATTAGAAGATTTAGCTTGCATGAATCGCTATTGGTTTGATACCAATAATGGAAGTCATTTCAGTATGTCAAGGATATATATGTATCCACGATTCAGAATTAGTTAATGGTACAATCAATTTCCTATACATCCCATATCCGATATATGGGACAGGCATATGTGCACACACGTCATGTTATATTCTGATAATGATACTGATTCAGTGATGTATCAATTGGATCTAGGAGTGAATCAGCAGGATCTTCTTAGGTCCAAATCATTCTGATTCGGAAGTGCAAGAATATTCCATGTATTTCTTTATATCCGAATCAAATCAAAAAATCCACTTTTTTTTTTTGATTTGATTAATTTGATCGAAACTTGATAGAAACAAAAAAGTAGTATATGAATAAATCCGGATTATTGTCTGCACCAGATCGAAATGACTGGCATTATTATTTCTGATCGTAAAAATCCATATCTGTGGAAAAGAAAGGAACAAAAATAGAAGAATTCTTTTGATTTTATGTTATGGTAAAAAAATCGTTCATCTTAGTTATTCCGCAAGAGGAAAAGAAAGGGTCTGTTGAATTTCAAGTATCCAGTTTCACCAATAAAATACGGAGACTTACTTCACATTTGGAATTGCACAGAAAAGACTATTTATCTCAGAGAGGTCTGCGGAGAATTCTTGGAAAACGTCAACGGTTGCTGGCTTATTTGTCAAAGAAAAATCGAGTACGTTATAAGGAATTAATCAGTCAGTTGGATATTCGTGAGCCAAAGACTCATTAATTGGAAAATTTGTTTGAATTATTCGGTTAATTTGATCTTGAATTTTGATGAATCTAGTTTCGTTTTCAGAAAGTCATGAAATAATGAATCGGGGAAGAAAACATATGACTGTACCAGCTACAAGAAAAGACCTCATGATAGTCAATATGGGTCCTCACCACCCATCAATGCATGGTGTTCTTCGACTCATTGTTACTCTAGATGGTGAAGATGTTATTGACTGTGAACCCATATTGGGTTATTTACACAGAGGGATGGAAAAAATTGCAGAAAACCGAACAATTATACAATATCTCCCTTATGTAACACGTTGGGATTATTTAGCTACTATGTTCACAGAAGCAATAACAGTAAATGCACCAGAAGAATTGGGAAATATTCAAATACCTAAAAGAGCCAGTTATATCAGAGTAATTATGCTGGAACTGAGTCGTATAGCTTCTCATTTGTTATGGCTTGGGCCTTTTATGGCTGATATCGGTGCACAGACTCCTTTCTTCTATATTTCCAGAGAGAGAGAATTACTATATGATCTATTTGAAGCTGTCACAGGTATGCGAATGATGCATAATTATTTCCGTATCGGGGGAGTAGCTGCTGATTTACCTCATGGCTGGATAGATAAATGTTTGGATTTCTGCGATTATTCTTTAACAGGAGTTGCTGAATATCAAAAGCTTATTACGCGCAATCCTATCTTTTTGGAACGAGTTGAAGGAGTGGGCATTATTGGTGGAGAGGAAGCAATAAATTGGGGTTTATCAGGACCAATGCTACGAGCTTCCGGAATACAATGGGATCTTCGTAAAGTCGACCATTATGAGTGTTATGATGAATTAGATTGGGAAGTCCAGTGGCAAAAAGAAGGAGACTCATTAGCTCGTTATTTAGTAAGAATCGGTGAAATGACGGAATCCATAAAAATTATTCAACAGGCTCTGGAAGGAATTCCGGGGGGGCCCTATGAAAATTTGGAAGTCCGGCGCTTTGATAGAGCAAGGGATTCCGAATGGAATTATTTTGAATATAGATTCATTAGTAAAAAGCCTTCTCCCACTTTTGAATTGTCAAAGCAAGAACTTTATGTGAGAGTGGAAGCCCCAAAGGGAGAATTAGGTATTTTTCTGATAGGAGATAATAGTGTTTTCCCCTGGAGATGGAAAATTCGTTCACCAGGTTTCATCAATTTGCAAATTCTTCCTCAGCTGGTTAAAAGAATGAAATTGGCTGATATCATGACGATACTAGGTAGTATAGATATTATTATGGGAGAAGTTGATCGTTGAAATGATAATTGATACGACAGAAGTACAAGCTATTAATTCTTTTTCCAGATCGGAATCCTCAAAAGAGTTCTATGGACTCATATGGCTGCTTGTGCCTATTTTGACTCCTGTATCGGGAATCTTAATAGGGGTATTAGTGATTGTGTGGTTAGAAAGAGAAATATCCGCAGGGATACAACAACGCATTGGGCCTGAATACGCCGGTCCCTTGGGGATTCTTCAAGCTCTAGCAGATGGGACAAAATTACTTTTCAAAGAAGATCTTCTCCCATCTAGAGGAGATATTCGTTTATTCAGTGTCGGACCCTCCATAGCGGTCATATCAATTCTACTGAGTTATTCAGTAATTCCTTTTGGCTATCGCCTTATTATAGCCGATATCAGTATAGGTGTTTCTTTATGGATTGCCATTTCAAGTATTGCTCCCATTGGACTTCTTATGTCAGGATATGGGTCGAATAATAAATATTCTTTTTCAGGTGGTCTACGAGCTGCTGCTCAATCTATTAGTTATGAAATACCATTAACTCCATGTGTGTTATCAATATCTCTACGTGTGATTCGTTGGAACATTAACTTTTACCTCTTTCCTAGAAAAAAGGAAAGAGGTTGAATAGATAGAATACCTATCTTTATTTTTATTCATCATTCGGATCGATGAGCTAAACCAGATAGTTAATTGAGTCAAACAAAACAGCTTATGAATTCGCAGTAAGAAGATTGAGTCTCATTCCCTATGTACGAGAGTAAAGTGGAAGTAAACATAAGCAGTGGAAACTGTTTACCCCAGGATCAGTTGATTAGTCATCATGTCTTGAAGCGGGTGCAAAAGATCAACTGTATGGAGTTTACACTATTGTATGTATACCGGGGATCAATCAAAAATGAGTGGACGGTTAGGAACACCAAGGTTCACAAAGGATTAGTAATGGAGATGTTGTAAGGTATCCAAAGGGATATTTCTGCATTAAAAGGAATCATAATGAGGGCTTGAGGTTGGTAGAAATGATCAAGCAGTACTTCCCCATGATCCCGATCCAGAGTATGCTCCTATCCACTGATTAAAGAATGACTATCAGGAACGAAATAATCCTTTATTTTCTAGAGCCCCTTCTGCGAACGAAGAACAGGAACGAAAGAAATCGAATGCAATAGGAAAAATAAATATAGAATAGAAATAATAAGATATAGAATAGAAATAATAAGAGGTTTTTGTTTATTCTTTCTTTCCTCCATCCATACTCATTCATCCAGATGGAATTATTCTCATGATTCATGAACTAGTGTAATGTCTAATTATTCTTCGTAATCGAAAGATATGGGTCCAAATATCTATTAACGAGTATTTTATTGAAGGATCAAGTTATTACTGAACAAAGAAAAATCGTAAAGGATGAGATGGATTCAGAAGCTCTTTTTATTCGTTATTAATTAAAGCAGACAGAATTTCATTGGTCTAATTCGGGACATTCCGATGCATCTTTACTCTACCCTACAAATATGTCGAGGTAATACCAAACCAATCCTTAGATTTCTTCGTGGCCATCGAGGAGCCGTATGAGGCTGAGGTCTCATGTACGGTTCTGGAATAGAGATGGGACAGTGATGTTATCATCGACTATGATTATCTAACAGTTCAAGTACAGTTGATATAGTCGAGGCACAGTCAAAATATGGATTTTATGGGTGGAATCTGTGGCGTCAACCTATAGGGTTTATAGTTTTTCTAATTTCTTCCCTAGCGGAATGTGAGAGATTGCCCTTTGATTTACCAGAAGCAGAAGAGGAATTAGTAGCAGGTTATCAAACCGAATATTCAGGTATCAAATCTGGTTTATTTTACGTTGCTTCTTACCTAAATCTACTAGTTTCTTCATTATTTGTAACAGTTCTTTACTTAGGCGGATGGAATCTTTCTATTCCGTACATATCAATTCCTGAACTTTTCGGAATAAATAAAACTGGTGGAGTCTTTGGAAGCACAATCGGTATCCTTATTACATTAGCAAAAGCTTATCTGTTCCTGTTCGTTCCTATCACAACAAGATGGACTTTACCCAGGATGAGAATGGACCAACTTTTAAATCTTGGATGGAAATTTCTTTTACCTATTGCTCTAGGTAATCTATTATTGACAACTTCTTCCCAACTCCTTTCATTTTAATAGAATATGATATTCTAGATTCATAACCTCTCTGAAGCAAGAGAAAGAAACATCCAATTATTCATGGATATCCACGATATGTTCCCTATGCTGAATGGATTCATGAATTATGGTCAACAAACAGTACGAGCTGCAAGGTACATTGGTCAAAGTTTCATGATTACCTTATCTCACACGAATCGTTTACCTGTAACTATTCAATATCCTTATGAAAAATCGATCACATCAGAACGTTTCCGTGGTCGAATCCACTTTGAATTTGATAAGTGCATTGCTTGTGAAGTATGTGTTCGCGTATGCCCTATAGATCTACCCGTTGTTGATTGGAGATTGGAAACAGATATTAGAAAAAAACGATTGCTTAATTATAGTATTGATTTTGGAATCTGTATATTTTGTGGTAACTGCGTCGAGTATTGCCCGACAAACTGTTTATCAATGACTGAAGAATATGAACTTTCTACTTATGATCGTCACGAATTGAATTATAATCAAATTGCTTTGGGTCGATTACCAATGTCAGTAATTGGAGATTACACAATTCAAACAATTATGAATTCGACTCAAATGAAAATAGCCATGGATAAATCCCTTGATTCAAGAACGATTACCAATTACTAAGATAAAGTTTTAATCTAAAGAAGGGAAGTTTCTTTCATTTTGGTTGGTCAGTAACTACAAATCATAACTATATTTGATTTGTTAGAATACAAGTTTGATTTGGATTTAGAATATATTCATATATCTGCTATCCGCGATGATTTCGAAAAATGAAGAACTATTCTTTCGGATACATAAGCGGGATTGATCCAATAACTGTAACTGTATCTACAATCCACACCACATTAGGATTCAATTTCATTAAGAACGTATCAATACAAAAAAAAATAGGGTAACTTCTTTTCCTTTTTTTTTTTTACTGGCCTGGTCAGTAAGGTAAGGTCATGAAATATTTCTACTTATTTATTTTATCTCCTATTTTGCACATAATGGATTTACCTGGACCAATACATGATATTTTTTTAGTATTTCTGGGATCAGGTCTTATATTAGGCGGTCTGGGAGTGGTATTACTTACCAATCCAGTTTATTCTGCCTTTTCATTGGGATTGGTTCTTGTTTGTATATCCTTATTCCATATTCCATCGAACTCCTATTTTGTAGCTGCTGCACAGCTCCTTATTTACGTTGGAGCCATAAATGTCTTAATCGTATTTGCTGTGATGTTCATGAATGGTTCAGAATATTACAATTATTTCCACCTTTGGACCGTCGGAGACGGGGTCACTTCACTGATTTGTACAAGTATTCTTTTTTCTCTAATTAAGACTATCCTAGATACGTCATGGTACGGGATTATTTGGACTACAAGATCAAACCAGATCATAGAGCAAGACCTGATAAGTAACGTTCAACAGATTGGGATTCATTTATCAACAGATTTTTATCTTCCATTTGAACTCATTTCTATAATTCTTTTAGTTGCTTTGGTAGGTGCAATTGCTATGGCTCGTCAGGAATAAATACTTAGGATTAGAAATCCAAAATCAAATAAATGAAAATAAAGAAACAAGAAATAAGGTCTTGTTCTGTGTTATCACATCTATTTTCCTTCAATTCTACTTTCATATTGTTGATATATTGATTGAATTGAAAAGTTTGTTTTTAGTTCGACCCATTCCCAATACCTTCCTTTGTCCCGTACTTCTTATATTCTAGTCAACCGAATCCGTTAAATTCTTTGTTGTTCATATTGAAATGAATCGAGATTTATGAGGAGTTGGTCAATGATGCTCGAGCATGTACTTGTTTTGAGTGCCTATTTATTTTCTATCGGTATCTATGGCTTGATCACAAGCCGAAACATGGTTAGAGCACTTATGTGTCTTGAGCTTATACTGAATGCTGTTAATATAAATCTCGTAACATTTTCTGATTTATTTGATAGTCGCCAATTAAAAGGAGACATTTTCTCAATCTTCGTTATAGCGATTGCAGCCGCTGAAGCAGCTATTGGGCCAGCTATTGTTTCGTCCATCTATCGTAACAGAAAATCAACTCGTATCAATCAATCTAATTTGTTGAATAAATAGTCGTAATCATATAAATAAAGACATATAGTTATAGTATAGAATATTCACCAAACATGGTTATATGATATGAGTCGTACACATTTTGCTAATTCTAATTGGTTTGGTGAAACGTAAGAAATCAAAGTATCTTGGCCCTTTCTCATGAACAGATCCAGAAAGAAATTGATTACAAAAAATTCTGGTAACCCACTGATTCGTCTGGTGTCTACAATATACGATTCATTTACTACTGATTCTACCGGATTGAAAATTTATGACATTCAAAAAATTTATAGATCCAATGTCACATTCAGTCAAAATTTATGATACATGTATAGGGTGTACTCAATGTGTACGAGCCTGCCCCACAGATGTATTGGAAATGATACCTTGGGACGGATGTAAAGCTAAGCAAATTGCTCCTGCTCCAAGAACGGAGGACTGTGTAGGTTGTAAGAGATGTGAATCTGCTTGTCCAACAGATTTCTTGAGTGTACGAGTTTATTTATGGTATGAGACAACTCGCAGCATGGGTCTAGCTTATTGACACGTCCCAGAAAACTCCTCTTGAATCCATTTGATTTCTCTTTACCGACAAAAACCCGTACTCGATAAAAGAGATTATTCCGAGCACGGGTTTTTCTGGTCAAAGTGTATCTTGTCTTTACCACGAGTCATTTTCCTTGGTTAACAATAATTGTTGTTTTGCCGATATCCGCGGGTTCTTCAATTGGATTTCTTCCTTATAGAGGAAATAAGGCGGTTAGATGGTATACAATATGCATATGCATATTGGAACTCCTTCTAACAACCTATGCATTCTGTTATCATTTCCAATTGGACGATCCATTAATCCAATTGGAGGAGGATTATAATTGGATAAATCTTTTTGATTTTAACTGGAGACTGGGGATCGATGGACTTTCGATAGGCCCTGTTTTATTGACGGGATTCATCACTACTTTAGCTACTTTAGCGGCTTGGCCAGTTACTCGAGATTCGCGATTGTTCCATTTTCTGATGTTAGCAATGTACAGTGGTCAAATAGGATCATTTTCGTCTCGAGACCTCTTACTTTTTTTCATGATGTGGGAGTTAGAATTAATTCCTATTTACCTACTTCTATCCTTGTGGGGGGGGAAGAAACGTCTGTACTCAGCTACAAAGTTTATTTTGTACACTGCAGGGGGTTCTATTTTTCTCTTAATGGGAGTTTCGGGTATGGGTTTATATAGTTCCAATGAACCAACATTCAATTTTGAAACATTAACTAATCAATCGTATCCCGTGGCATTAGAAATAATATTTTATATTGGCTTCTTTATTGCTTATGCCGCCAAATCACCGATTATACCCCTCCATACATGGTTACCAGATACCCATGGAGAAGCACATTACAGTACATGTATGCTTCTAGCTGGAATCTTATTAAAAATGGGAGCATATGGATTGGTTCGAATCAATATGGAATTATTACCCCACGCCCATTCTATATTTTCTCCCTGGTTGATGATAATAGGAGCTATTCAAATAATCTATGCAGCTTCAACTTCTCCCGGTCAGCGCAATTTAAAAAAGAGAATTGCCTATTCCTCCGTATCTCATATGGGTTTCATAATCATAGGAATTGGTTCCATAACCGATACAGGACTCAATGGGTCTATTTTACAAATAATCTCTCATGGATTTATTGGTGCTGCACTTTTTTTCCTGGCAGGAACGACTTACGATAGAATACGTCTTGTTTATCTTGACGAAATGGGTGGAATAGCCATACTAATGCCAAAAATGTTTATGATGTTCAGTAGCTTCTCGATGGCTTCTCTTGCATTGCCCGGAATGAGTGGTTTTGTTGCAGAATCGGTAGTATTTTTGGGAATAATTACCAGCCCGAAATACTTTTTAATCCCAAAAATACTAATTACTTTTGTAATGGCAATTGGAATGATATTAACTCCTATTTATTCATTATCTATGTCACGCCAGATCTTCTATGGATACAAGCTATTCAATGTTTCAAACTCTTATTTTGTGGATTCTGGACCACGAGAACTATTTATTTTGATCTGTATCCTTTTACCCGTAATAGGTATTGGTATTTATCCCGATTTCGTTCTCTCACTATCAGTTGACAAGGTAGAAGCTATTCTATCTAGTTACTTTCATAGATAGCTTTCATGGATAAGGACAAGGCCGAAAATCCTGCGATTTACCCAAAAATACTTCTCTGCACAATGGAAAAAGAGAAAAGAAGTGTTCTTTTTCCTTATCTCAAGTCAAAAATTAAATTAAGTGAATTGAAATTGTAATCAGATACATATGGATTTTTTGAGAACCATTTGAATTACTACTTGATTCGAATGATTCTCAAAAAATAGCACAAACTTTTCCTTATATATGGGACGATGCTTCTTGGTATTCTTCAGTTCATTTCTTTATCTTTACTTTAAACTTTAATTAGATGTTTCATGTGAATGAACCATAACTATGTAATCCTATTCCTAATAGATTGACTCCGAAATAGCAGATCCAAATTATAAGAAATCCCATAGAAGCCACAATTGCCGAATTCATACCTTGTAAACTTTTATTTGTTCTAGTATGTGAATAAATCGCGGATATAGTCCAAGTAATAAATGCCCAAGTTTCCTTGGGGTCCCAATTCCAATAAGATCCCCATGCCTCATTAGCCCATACTGCTCCCGAAAGAATACCTATAGTTGAAAAGGTAAACCCTAGGCCAATGACACGATAACTCCAATGATCCAATCGCTGAGTCAATTGATACCTGTGATAATTTCTAAATAAAAGAAAAGAAGTGTTTTTCAAAAGACTTCTTTTTTCATTCAAGTATTTGATCTCACCAAACGAAAATGGCCAGATTAATAAATGATTTGTAAAACCAATCATATCTATGTTTTTTCTAAATGTAATCACTAGAAGAGCTATTGATAATAATGATCCACATAAAAGAGCTGCGTAGCTCAATAACATCATACTTACGTGCATCATTAACCAATGGGATTGTAGAGCAGGTACTAATATTGCGGATTGATGTATTTCAGTTGAAAGCCCCGAAGTGGCAAAGCTTTGGGTACAAATAGCACTTGGCGCGGTTATTGTGCTGAAATGATTCTTATGGTTCTTAAAATATGGAACCATAAGAATAAGAGAGAAACTCCACGAAAGGAACATTAATGATTCATATAAATCATTTAAGGGGAAATGCCCTGAATAAATCCAACGAGTAACCAATAATCCTGTTATACAGAAAAACGTAGCTATCATGCCTTTTTCTGACGAGTCACATAGTCCTACGATTTCGTGGACTAATAAAGTCATCAAATGAGCCGTAATGACGATTGCAATGATTGAAAAAGAGATGTGAGTTAATATATGTTCTAAAGTCACAAATATCATAAAAAAAAAATCATTAAAAAAAAAAGGGGGGGGGGGTCCTTCCATTATGGAATGGAAATCAGGAATTCAATTTCTTATAGGATCCCCTGTACCACTTTTAGGAGATGCCGCCACTCGGATTCGAACCGAGATGCTCTAGCACTGCTTCCTAAGAGCAGCGTGTCTACCAATTTCACCATGGCGGCTTGCTCGAAATAATAATAGCCTATCCATAGGAAAGCGTCGAGATTGAAGGATTTAATCCAATCTATTTTTAGGAAAAATTCCAATCAATAAAGAAAAGAGTCGTTCAAATATTCATTTGAACGTTCAATAATCCTTAGTATGGCGCTATAGTGTCAGTATTAAAAATACACTTTTGCGTAGTAGTATATGTTCTCCTGGAACAGTTGGAACTAGATAGTTATGTCTTTAGTTGAGGGATAGAAGTCAGAATTGTCCTTTTTTTTTGATGATTCATTTATCTGATTCCACGGATCCCAAATCCAAATTTGAGTAATGAAGAAAACAAATAGGATTTTTTATGTATCAAATTATGTATCAAAATGGAATCACTAATCCAAGTCCAAGAGGCTTTTGTAAATCTTTGGATAAAATAGCTTGGTATCAATGATTGTGATACTCATTATGTACATAATTCGTCTTAGGATCTGCCCCATTTTTGGTTATTGGGCATATAAAAACTGAATTTCCATTTTGATCAGAACCCTACTCATTTTGATCAGAACCCTACTCATAATAACAAAATGTTGATTGATCCTCCGGTCCAATCAAAACAGAGGATTCATTTTTGATCACAGAAGATTCACTCATTCGTCGTACATAAATATAGATAGAAATGGGATCCAGGAACGTTTATTAATACAAATTAGGTCGAAACAATAGGGAGTATATGTAGTGAGTGATAGAGTTACAAACTCTTAAAAATATCTGAATTTCTAAAATATAAAAAATAATAATGATAAGGTATCATATAAAGTAAGAATTTTATTGAAAAGTTGAAAGTATAAAGATAAAGAAAGTATCTAGTGGATTTTCCTTCACTCCTCGTAGACAGTGTTCCTTATCGAGTTATAATCCAAATACATTCAATCAAATGTCATTCAACTGACCAAGCATGGAAAACAATTTGATCCGATGTGTGGAAGTTTAATTTGAAATTAAAAAAAATGGGGAGAGGGATTGGTATCAGGAACTACTAAAGAGTCTTTCATTAATGAAAATAGAAAAATAAATGAATTTCAATGATCCATTGATTTTTATTACATATCTGATATCTGTATGGGACAAAAAGAATAAAATGAAAATAAAAAAGGAGTTCTAACATCGTTCATACTTGTTGCAGATATTCCAAAAATATACATAAAAATATACATGATATATAACTATTGGGATACATAATCCAATTCCAATTTCCAAAAACAAAAATCCGATTTTTGTTTTTGGCATTGTTATTGTAAAAAGTGAATCGATGGGAAAAACGACAATTCCCATCTCGCGAATAAAAAAAAAAAAAAAAAATGTACTTACTATAGTGAAACTATAGTGAAACCTTGTATCTTGTGTCTAACCACTTCATTTTTCTTTTTTGTTTTTCAAACAAAAAAGAAAAAAAAAAAGAAAAAATAGTACCGTTTTTTGGAACCAGTAGACAGAAGAATTCTTATTCTACATATCATATTCTTATTCTACATATCATAACAGGTAGTTATATCTGATATTAATAAGTTCAGAATATTAGTATTAGTTGATGTGATTCATCTTATAAATTATAAATCATCCAATGATTCTAAGGGTTTATTATTTGTTTGTCGCACGAAAAAAACTTTTTGAATGCCCGGTAGAAACAGATTTAGCTAAAGAAAAAGCTTTTACTGCGGTCCAATATCCCTTTCTCCCCCAAATATTTCTACGAATACGCTTTTTTGACATAGAAGTACGTTTCTTTGGAACCGCCATTCAAAAATAAAGGAGATTACTCATTTTTATAGTTGGATGTGAAAGACATGTATTGTTCAAAATGGACCGTTCTTTCTATTCATTATCCATATCTATACTTATTCCATAGATGAGACTTCTTTCATAACATAAAAAACTATACGCGCGCATTTCATATTTCATATAGTTTCATTTTCATATAGTATGACTAGGAATAAAAAAGAGAAAATGATGTGAGTCTCTAAATATAACTCTCACAGAAAAGAAATAAAATGAATCTTTTTTTTTCGCATCTATGCTAGATACAATGTTTGAAGAAAGAATAATCCGTACTCATTCGTATCCCTAATATCGTCATTTTCATCTATGGAATCCACTTTAATATTTTTATAAAAAAAAAATATTAATCGAATCGGTTCCTATTGGTTCCCATTGATAAGACTGAATAAAGGGTTCCAATTCCTATTTGAGTCTATTTATATAGTGCCATGGTACATTTAAATTATTGAGTTTAATAAATCGAAAAACTGAAGAACCATTATCTAATCTCAAGAAAACAATAACGTAACATTTTTCCATCAATTGATCAAGCTAAAGCATCTAAAGCATAGGGTGTCACTAATTTCAATTGAAACGGGACTAGTCGCCAATCTGTTAAATGATACATTACTTTATAATTTAAATAATTTAATTTTTTTTTTTTTTTAAGAAAATAAAGGTAATTTTCGTTTTTAGTTCTATGGGAAATGACGAGCATCATAGAATTTCCCATAAGATGAGTCTATTGAAAGCCAATAAATCAGTTCTACTTAGTTAATGACTCCGAATAAAATAACTAAAATAACTAGGTCTTATTTGATTGGGTCGAGTTATTGATAGGTCTCATGATCCATATCAGAATCAAGGACTTTTTTTTAGTGTAGTTTTTTCCTTATTATGAAAGATATAAATATCCTTACTTAATAGTGTAGTGGAATAAAATATCATATTCTGTATCTTAAATCTTAATGAGTACCTTAGGTAATAACTAGTTGGTAACCATTAACTAATGACTTGGTCATATCATCTGACCAATTCAAACTTTTTGGTTTGAATTGGAGAAATACGTGGGAAAGCATAATTTATAATAATTATAAATTATAAATATTATTTCCTATTTAATAAATATTATATTGCATTTTTGTTCTTTCATATCATTATTTTTTTTTTTTTTTTATTGCTCCTTCAAAAAGAGATAATAGCTGGTGAATCGGAAACAATTGACAAGAATAATAAAAAAAAAAAAAATT